ATCGGGAGGAGCTAATTCAAATCCTTCGGGTAAGATAAGAACAGCACCCACATTCAAACCCCCTTTTTTACCATTAGCAAGAACTTGTTTCAATTGCATATCATAAGGAATTTGAACAACTGCTTCAAATACAGTATCAGGAAGCACCGCTTGTGGAACTTCAATATCCACGGGCTTATTAGCTAAATGGCAATTGGCACACACAATTCTCCCAGTTGCTTCCCGCGGGTTTTCATAACCTTGCTGTGCAAAAATGGGATATGCATTTGCAATCGATGCCACAGTGATTAAGTATATCATGATCAATACAGAAAAGGATCGCGCTATCTGTTCTTTTACCCAATAAAAATGATTTCTATTTTGCATGTCCAATTATGGATACTGACATTTCTACAATAAATTAGATAGGGAGTTAATATCGTTTCCTATCTACAAATCTGCATTGTACTGTAAATAGTTTAGAAAGGGTTTAGTTGTAATATAATGGTAAGATGAATATCTTGAACAAGTAGAAATAGCAAAAATCCCAGTAATATAGCAAAGATTGGATTTCTCAAATAAAGGTTGAAGAATTCGTCACGATATCGGGGTATAAACGAAACTTATCCTTCATTCATTCATGGAATGATAAATGACTACAAGTGAAGGAGATACATGATTCAAATAATGAAAGATCCAATATTTCACAATTGTATCTAAAATCACTGGAAAAGTGGAAACAAGGCTAGATATAATTGGATCATTATGATCCAATCCAAAATCGTTGTAAAATGAACCAATGAGTAATTCCCAACTATGGGTCGAATGAAATCCAATCCATAAATCAGTAATTAAAAGAATAGAAAAAGCCTTTATCGTATCACTTAAGTTATACAAAAATTCTTGAACCCAAGAATTCAGAACAACAAGTTTCTCATTACCAAAAAGAAAATAACCAGTTAGAATCGCGAAACAGATTACATTTGTCAATAGATGTAAAAGTATATGGAGATTAGATTCATTGTGCTTTCTGACCAATTGAATGGTTTGCTTATGTATTACTCTACGAAGTTTTTCTATATGGATTTCTGGGTATTCCTTTATCATCTCGTCCAACAAGAACAGTTCCTCTAATTCTATAAATATCTTTAGGATGTCCTTCTCTTTAATCTCATTTAAGAAAGTTTCGGATTGGTTGGTATTTAACCAATTAGTAACCAAAAGTTCAAAATATGTAGTAAATGATAGAGAGACCCACCAGGGTAAAAGTACTATAGATGCAAGATATGGGAAAGAAGCCAATACTCTCTTTTTTGTCATTTTTCTCTGTAAAAATGGATAAATGAAATTGGTAATGAACCGGTTTGATTCTATAATTTCTTTGAATTGATGAATGAATAACAGAGCATTTAACTCATTATTTATTTACCCTTTTGTGTAAAAATGCCATTTATTTTAGTGGATCTATAGAAAGAATATAAAATAGAGGCAAATTGAATAAGGATTATGAAGATCCAAAAGGTTCTTTTCAATTGATATATATATTGGATCTTGGATATACTAACACTTTACTTACTTTAAATAAAAATATGTATAAAAATAAGTAGGAAATCCTTTTGTTATAGATTCCTGCCTAATCTATATTATAGTATAGTATACCCAACCACTATTATTCGATTTAGTATACCTAACTATTTGTAGTTATAAATAATAATGATTATTATAATATAATAATATATAATATAAATATAATTCTAGTTATTCCGAAACTTTCGGGTTTTTATATTTTATTTTAGGTGAGTTGAATCACCTCCTTATCCATAATAAGAGGAGTAAAATAAAAATTAACAAAATGAAAAATAAAAAACATTGAATTATAAATGGATTTTTACTATAATGTTTCTCTTTTTTTATTCATTTATTTTTTTTTCAATTCATTTCAAAAGACTTCAATTGGTACACGTAAGAAATAGGCCAATTCAGCAGCTTTATTTTCAATTTCTCGTGGAGTCAAAAAATGATCATCAATACGAGTTAAGGGGATGACACCTTGACCTTTGATGTCTATATAAAGGACACGACGGGGATAAGGACCCTCTTGAACCCGAATTCGGATTGATTGAATATCTCTAATCAGAAAGCGAAGGAAGATGCGCCGATTTCGTCCAGGAAAGCCCCAACGGAAAATGCACACTATTCCTTCTTTTCTATTGAAAAGGTCATAACCACTACCTACATTCCAAAAAAGTATGCACCACAAATAGGAACTTATAAATAAACCGGCGATTCCATAGAAAGACATCACGATACCTTGTGGAAAAAAAAGAATTTGTGGAGAAGGAAATAAAGATATCCAATTCTTACCAAGATAACTGGAAGTTCCAACCACTAAAAATCCTAGTGAACCCATAAAAATAAGACAGGACCAAAAAAAATTGCTTGTTTTTCGTGAACCCTTTATAAGTTCTACCCATATAGATTCTGATCGCCAATTCATATTCTAATAAATCTAGTTTAGTTCTATGCGATTGCAATTTATAGAAAACCCTAAATAACTTTGTAACCTTGACTTTATCTTTCTTTGTCTTTTTCACTAGTTCAATAAATAGATTTCATTAACTAAGCATTATTGGCATGACATGTGGATTCATCTAATGTAGAATAATCCGTTGAATTGGTTAGATACATTGACTTTCTAAAAAAGGTATTTAAGGTATTTGTCGATAAGTTTTACTCTTTTATCATATACACAATATATATCATATCTTTAATTCTACGAAGGTACATATATTTATGCAAAGCAGATACCATGTATGCATGCAGAACCTCATTTTTTCTTTTGTGTGTAAAGAACGATACATCTTTGATCAGATCACAATAAATAAATTCTTTTTATTTTTATATAAATAAAAGGATAAATCCTATTTTGTGTTCATGACATGCGGTCTAAACAATCTTATTTTGTTGGACATAAAGAAATAAAGAAGACATTGCAATTGCCGGAAATACTAAACCTACTAAAGGCACGAAAATAGAAGGTAAGTTAAGATCTGTCATATATATATTTGCCTCGATTCCAATTTCCTATTTTGATTTAGATATTTGTATTTATTAGAAAAATCATTATTTTTTCCTATTCTTCCATTTGAATATATTGTTATTTTGTATCAATTCAATATAAATAATAAATGACATAGTAGTCTATACTATTCTAGTATGAATACGAAGAAAATCATATAAGAATACATTTATCGTATAAGTCTATATTCTATATTGTATTCTTATATTCTATATTTTATTCTATATATTATTATATTATATTAATCTTATTATTCTTATATAGAATACATATTATTTATATCTATTTAAATATTTATAGAGTATTTTATTGATATGATTCTTTTTATATTACTATTATTATTTATTATATATTAGATTTGTTATGTATCTTTCTATATTTGGATAATGGATCATTCCTATTTTGTTTATAACAAGTAACTAAAACTAACTATTTTTCTTATTGAATATTATATTTACTATAATAAAAATAGGATGATTGAATATAGTACTACTATTACTATACTTTTACTGTACCAGTGACTACACTATTTACTTTTGAAAATATCGATTCAAGCAAAAAACCCATGGAGCTCCAATAACTCATTCAAAGCACCTTTTAAGAGATTACGTGGTATGATTAGGTCAAATAACCCTTTATGGAATAAATGCTCAGCAGCTTGTGAACCGTCAGGGACTGTCTTATTCAAAGTTTGTTCAATTACTCTTTTACCTGCAAATGCAATGTATGCATTAGGTTCAGTCACAATAACATCCCCCAACATACCAAAACTTGCGGTTACACCTCCCGTTGTAGGAGATGTAAGGATTGATACATAAAATAACTTTTTAGTTGCTTGATAATCATATAAAGCAGCAGATATTTTAGCCATTTGTATCAAGCTTAAACTTCCTTCTTGCATGCGTGCTCCTCCGGAAGCACACACAATAATAAGAGGTAAAGATTGATTAGTAGCATATTCAATCAAACGAGTGATTTTTTCCCCTACTACGGATCCCATACTACCTCCCATGAATTGAAAATCCATAACTCCAATTGCTAGTGGAATACCATTTAGTTGACCGAGACCCGTTTGAATAGCTTCAGTTAGCCCTGTTGCTCTTTGATAATAATCTATACGATCTCTATAAGGTTCCTCTTCGGAATGAAATTCAATGGGGTCCATAGAGATCATATCCTCATCTAAAGGATCCCAAGTACCTGGATCAATCAAAAAATCAATTCGATCTGAGCTACTCATTTTCAAATAATATCCACACTGTTCACAAATGTTCATTTTGGACATAAACAATTTTTTATAATTTAATCCATAACAATTTTCACATTGAATCCATAAATGTCTGTATTTTTTATTTCTATCAAAATCATTGCCATTACTACTAGTTCTTGTACTAGAATTTTCATTATCATTTATAGTGTCAGTACAAAAGAAACTATTCCAAATGACACTATATAAGTTAGGGTGACTGTCCTTACCACTGTAAAGAGGATGATTAATACTTAACTCAAAACGAAGATAACTATCAATGCAACTATGAAGATGATTATTCAAACCCGATTCAGTATCATAGATAGAATGCCAATAGTTTTGATTGTTTCTCATAGATTCCTTATTTAAAATTGAAAAACTAGGAAAAATCTTGGTTAATTTACTTATCAAAGAACTATGTTTGTCAATCTCAAAAATATTATTTTCAATATCACAATATAAAGAATAACTATCATCATTCCTATCCCTAACTAAAAAAGCATCATCAGAAAGAAACTTCCAAATATTACTGATAGTAAATAAATACTCCACATTATGAAAATGATAACTAAAACTCAAATTGTTCTTTTGATCATTTCTAAAGGGTTCTTTAACTCCATCGGTATGTCCAATAACCCGAAGAATTTCTTTTGGACCACATTGATGTTTTTTACAATTTTTGTTAGACAACATTGGATTGAACCATTGTTTTTCCATAAGGTTTGCCGACTCCCTATTTTCTGAAAATACCATAGATGAATAGTCATTCGATCGTTTTCATATTTTCATATGGAACGAAAAAGACAATATATAAGATCAGTAAAGTAGATAAAAAGAATTGGTATTTTAGCTTTAAAGCTTTAAACTTAGAGATATCAAAAGCTCCACCACTACTAGTCCTCAGAATCCATAGAATGAATTATGGATACAATAATAAAGATAATACAAAGTAAAAATTTGGAATTAGTGAGTCTTCCACTTCAATGTATTGGGAATTGATACAATCAATCAATTAGATATAAATTATATCTAGTAGTTGTATATATGAATATGATCAAAGATATCTACATATCGCAAAAATATGTAGATAAGTATAATGTGAATTTCTTCTTTATTGGATATTGCATTCTGCCCAATCTTTTATGAAAAAAAGATTGGGCAGGGGTTCACTGCAATCCATTAGAAGAACAAAGGAGAATGACTAAAGAATATACATTTATTTTTTATTTTTATCTTTCTATTTTATTTTGTTGTATCTAGCTTATCCACCGGTTCAAACTCAAATTTTATTGCTTTCCATACTTCACAAGCAGCGGCTAATTCGGGACTCCATTTGCAAGCTTCACGGATAATTTCATTACCTTCGCGAGCAAGATCACGTCCTTCATTACGAGCTTGTACACACGCCTCTAAAGCCACTCGATTAGCTGCTGCACCAGGCGCATTTCCCCAAGGGTGCCCTAAAGTTCCTCCACCAAACTGTAGTACTGAATCATCCCGAAAGATTTCGGTCAGAGCGGGCATATGCCAAACATGAATACCCCCCGAAGCCACGGGTATAACGCCAGGCATGGAAACCCAATCTTGAGTGAAAAATATACCGCGAGCGCGGTCTTTTTCAATAAAATCGTCACGTAATAAATCAACAAAACCCAAAGTCATCTCACGTTCCCCTTCCAGTTTACCTACTACTGTACCGGCGTGAATATGATCTCCCCCAGACATACGTAATGCTTTAGCTAGTACACGAAAATGCATACCATGATTCTTCTGTCTATCAATAACTGCATGCATTGCCCGATGGATGTGAAGAAGTAGGCCATTGTCGCGGCAATAATGAGCTAAACTAGTATTTGCAGTAAATCCCCCAGTTATGTAATCATGCATGACAATAGGAACTCCCAACTCTCTGGCAAATACAGCCCTTTTGATCATTTCCTCAGATGTACCCGCAGTAGCATTCAAGTAGTGCCCTTTTATTTCACCTGTTTCGGCCTGCGCTTTATAAAGGGCTTCGGCACAAAATAAGAAACGGTCTCTCCAACGCATAAATGGTTGTGAGTTTACGTTTTCATCATCTTTGGTAAAATCAAGTCCACCGCGTAAACATTCATAAACAGCTCTACCATAGTTCTTTGCAGATAATCCCAATTTTGGTTTAATAGTACATCCCAATAGGGGGCGACCATATTTATTCAACTTATCTCTTTCTACTTGGATACCGTGAGGTGGACCTTGGAAAGTTTTTGAATAAGCAGGAGGGATTCGTAAATCTTCTAAACGTAGAGCTCGTAAAGCTTTGAAACCAAATACATTACCCACAATAGAAGTAAACATATTAGTAACAGAGCCTTCTTCAAAAAGGTCTAAAGGATAAGCTATATAAGCAATATATTGATTTTCTTCCCCAACAACAGGCTCTAAGTGATAGCATCGTCCTTTGTAACGATCAAGGCTGGTAAGTCCATCAGTCCAAACAGTTGTCCATGTACCAGTAGAGGATTCGGCAGCTACCGCAGCGCCCGCTTCTTCAGCAGGAACGCCGGGTTGAGGGGTTACTCGAAATGCTGCCAAGATATCTGTATCCTTGGTTTCGTATTCAGGAGTATAATAAGTCAATTTGTAATCTTTAACACCAGCTTTAAATCCAGCACTTGCTTTAGTCTCTGTTTGTGGTGACATAAATCCCTCCCTAAAACTAATTAATTTACAATTCTCACAACGACAAGGTCGACTCGATATATATTAGTTGTAAATAAAACCTTTGAAACATTCATATTATCAATATTCAAATTATCAACAACCTTTACATTAGAAAAATTGCATTAATTTTCTTAGACCATATCATGTGTTTTATTCATTATTATTATTATTCCTTCAATACATATATTATTGTATATTCTTTTATATGGATAATGCAACCCAATTGAAAATAGGTTACTTTTTATGTTGAATATTTTTTTTGTAAATTTAAGTCATAACTGTTGAGAAAACTCTCGCTTGACAGTAATATTAATTACTATATGTCGTATATATACCTAACTCCTAGATAGGAGAATAGGTATAATAAACTGCAAAGGGGTATAAAAAGGGAACACTTATGAAAAAAGAATAACCAATCAGATCAAACTAAACAATCCATTATGGAGATTCATTATAAGGTTCGGATTGAAATAAATTTACATTCCATATTTTAATCATGAAAATGATGGAGAAAGAGCACATTGGACTAAGGATTTCATCTACTTGAACTTATTTTATGAAAAGCATATATATATATTGATATTCGCTAAACTGTCCAATTGACTTATTAGATGAGTAAATGATTCCATCTTGAATGGATTTCGGTTAGACAATATACTAACTCAAGCAAGTGTGATTCTCTATTTATTTCTTATTTAATTAACTGATAAACTTGCTATTGGACATTTCTGTTATATGTAATTAGATTGATCTTATTTATATGGTACAAAATATAAAATAAAAGGAAAATCCACTTGGATATATTCCAATGAATTTATTTTTATTATAATTAACATATTGTAATTATGAGAACAAATCCTACAACTTCTAGTTCTACGTTTTCAAAAATGGAAGAAAAGGGCATAGGGCGTATAGCACAAATTATTGGACCAGTGCTAGATGTTGTCTTTCCCCCCGGTAAAATGCCTAATATTTATAATGCTTTGGTAGTTAAGGGTCGAGACACTACTGATCAGAAAAGTAATGTTACTTGTGAAGTGCAACAATTATTAGGAAATAATCGAGTTAGGGCTGTAGCTATGAGTGCTACAGATGGGTTGACGCGAGGGATGGAAGTGATTGACACGGGATCTCCTCTAAGTGTTCCCGTCGGCGGAGCCACTCTCGGACGAATTTTCAACGTACTTGGGGACCCGATTGATAATTTTGGTCCTGTAGATCCTAGTGCAACATCACCTATTCATAGATCAGCACCCGACTTTATACAGTTAGATACAAGATTATCCATCTTTGAAACGGGAATTAAAGTAGTCGATCTTTTAGCTCCTTATCGACGTGGGGGAAAAATTGGGTTATTTGGGGGAGCCGGAGTAGGTAAAACAGTACTGATCATGGAATTGATCAACAACATTGCAAAAGCTCATGGAGGGGTATCCGTATTTGGTGGAGTCGGGGAGCGTACTCGTGAAGGAAATGATCTTTACAAGGAAATGAAAGAATCTGGAGTGATTAATGAACAAAATTTGGCAGAATCAAAAGTGGCTCTAGTCTATGGCCAAATGAATGAACCACCAGGAGCTCGTATGAGAGTTGGTTTTACTGCCCTAACTATGGCAGAATATTTCCGAGATGTTAATGAACAAGATGTTCTTCTATTCATCGATAATATCTTTCGTTTTGTCCAAGCAGGGTCTGAAGTATCGGCCTTATTAGGAAGAATGCCTTCTGCAGTGGGGTATCAACCTACCCTTAGTACAGAAATGGGTTCTTTGCAAGAAAGAATTACTTCTACCAAAAAGGGATCTATCACTTCAATCCAAGCAGTTTATGTACCTGCGGATGATTTGACCGACCCTGCTCCCGCAACAACATTTGCACATTTAGATGCTACTACTGTGCTATCAAGAGGATTAGCTGCTAAAGGTATTTATCCAGCTGTAGATCCTTTAGATTCAACGTCAACTATGTTACAACCTCGGATCGTTGGCGATGAACATTATGAAACTGCGCAAAAAGTTAAAGAAACGTTACAACGTTACAAAGAACTTCAGGATATTATAGCTATCCTTGGGTTGGACGAATTATCTGAAGAAGATCGTTTAACTGTAGCACGAGCGCGAAAAATTGAACGTTTCTTATCACAACCTTTCTTTGTGGCAGAAGTCTTTACTGGCTCTCCGGGAAAATATGTTGGTCTTGCAGAAACTATTAGAGGATTTCAACTAATACTTTCGGGAGAACTAGATAGTCTACCAGAACAGGCTTTTTATTTGGTGGGAAACATTGATGAAGCTACCGCGAAAGCTATGAACTTAGAAGTGGAGAGTAAATTGAAGAAATGACCTTAAATCTTTGTGTACTGACTCCTAATCGAATTCTTTTCGATTCCGAAGTGAAAGAAATCCTTTTATCTACAATTAATGGACAAATTGGAGTATTACCAAACCACGCTCCTATTGCCACAGCTGTAGATATAGGTCTTTTAAGAATACGTCTTAAGGATCAATGGTTAACCGTGGCTCTGATGGGAGGTTTTGCTAGAATAGGTAATAATGAGATCACCATTTTAGGAAACGATGCAGAAATGAGTACTGACATTGATCCGCAAGAAGCTCAACAAGCTCTTGAAATAGCTGAAGCTAACTTTCATAAAGCTGAAGGTAAAAGACAAGTAATCGAAGCTAATCTAGCTCTTAGACGAGCTAGAACACGAGTAGAGGCTGTCAATGTTATATCCTCCTATACTAGTTAATCCAGAAAAAGAATAAAAAAGCATCTTTTTTATAAGTAATCCCCCTTTTTTTAATTACACTACATTGTTCTTCCACCAATGTAAGATCCGGTATAAGGGGTATAGTAAAAAAAGAAAATGGGTAGAACAACTTATTAGATATTGGAGTTAATTCACTGGTATCTAATAAGTTCTACCTACTATTGGATTTGAACCAATGACTACTGCCGTATGAAAGCAATACTCTAACCACTGAGTTAAGTAGGTAATTTAACACTACAAAGTCATATTTTTCACTTTGATTTATTATCATAGATCAAATGCTATCTTTAAGCAATCCCACTCCATTAAAATAAAAAGAAAAAGCCAATCATTGAAGAGTGCAGGATTAGAGAATGTCCATCTTGACAATAAAATTGTTATATGTTAAGATTTTTCTGCCAAGGGCTATAGCTCAGTTAGGTAGAGCACCTCGTTTACACGTGCGCCAATGCTTTTCAAAGGAGCTTATTATGCAAGGAACATAAGCCATATTATTGCAAAATCAATGTCTTACTCCATGAATTCGAAAGAATAAGAGAAAAATAGCCTGACAATACAAAAGATTTGGTTCGATCCGATTCTGGTGTCTAATTGAGTAGAACCTGCCTTTTATTTGATCTTAATTGATAAGGTAAATAGCCAGTCCATTCAATGCTAGGCATAATGAGTATAAGGGTCTCAAAACCCCTCTTTTCGTCTTATGAACTTCGAGGTGTATGAAGTTTCATATTATTGCATATTATACATGCAACAGAACGAGAGAAATCACATTGAAAATAAGTTGCAGACCCAAGTCAAGGTAACCCTTCTTTGAAACACTTTGGTATTTCTCCTAGATTTAAAAATGAATCGGAGTACAAGGAGCCAGTTCATTATACTTCTTTAAATAAAAAATATGGTAGACTAACTGATCTTTACATCAGTTGATGAAAGAGCCCAATGCAATAAAAAAGCATGTTGGGTCTTTGAAACAGCTTAATTTATTTGGATAATAATTAGTTCAACCTGTTTTACCGAGAAGGTCTACGGTTCGAATCCGTATAGCCCTAATACATTGGATTTGGTCCAATTCCCCACCCTGAGGCAATAGTGAGAATGTATGGATTCTATCATTATTCCAAAAGGCATACATTACACTGTCTAAGATAACAATAGACAAAACTAAAGTAAAGGAAATATCCTAATAATATTAATATCATATCATATATATATAATATATATAATAATAATATAATATATATATATAAGATATATATGAATATGAAATCTTAAATATATCTAATATCCATCAAGGAGACAATAATGTTAGAGTTTTGAGATACAAGACAGTTAGAATAGTATTAAGAGTATTCATATTCGGTAGATTAAATGAATAGTAGTAGTCAAATGGGATTCTCATACAGTTATATTTGAAGTAATTTATTTATCATTTTATTTAGTATGACATGACTGAATTTCCCCTCTCCCTTTTCTTTTGAATAAAGGATAAGAACCTTTATGTGTATCGATTTCGAAAATAACACAAGGTGAGGAGCTTCATTTGCATTTGTATCAGAACACCTTATGTGTATGTCTACATTATAGATATAGATAAAAAAAATATAAATAAGAATCAAAGATCAAATGGGTATTACCTTTGATAAGGAGGGATCCCTTAGTAAAAAAAGAATACATGCCCCATATCAAATAAACACTATTCACTTTGATTTGAGTAAAGTGAATTATTCTTTTAGTTAGAGAAAGGTAAGGAATTGAAAATGATCATTTCAATAGAATGGTTCAATTCGGCTTATTCCACATTAATAGGAGTATTTTTATGTTTCTGCTTCACAAATATGACATTTTCTGGGCATTTCTAATAATATCAAGCGTTATCCCTATCTTTGCATTTGTTATTTCAGGATTGATATCCCCAATTAGTGAAGGACCAGAAAAGCTGTCTAGTTATGAATCGGGTATAGAACCCATAGGAGACGCTTGGTTACAATTCCGAATTCGCTATTACATGTTTGCTTTAGTTTTTGTTGTTTTTGATGTTGAAACAGTTTTTCTTTATCCATGGGCAATGAGTTTTGATGTATTGGGTTTATCTGTATTTATTGAAGCTTTCATTTTTGTGCTTATCTTAATTGTTGGTTCAATTTATGCATGGCGAAAAGGGGCTTTGGAATGGTCTTAACTACATATCCATCCAATACACAAAAGGAAGGAAAAGAATACATTGAGACAGTTATGAATTTGATGGAGTTTCCATTACGTGCTCAAACAACTCCAAGTTCTGTTATTTCAATTACATCAAATGACTTTTCCAATTGGTCAAGACTATCGAGTCTATGGCCACTTCTCTATGGTACCAGTTGTTGCTTCATTGAATTTGCTTCATTAATAGGTTCGCGCTTTGACTTCGATCGTTATGGGTTGGTTCCAAGATCAAGTCCTAGGCAAGCGGACCTCATTTTGACCGCTGGTACAGTAACAATGAAAATGGCTCCTTCTTTAGTTAGGTTATATGAGCAAATGCCTGAACCAAAATATGTCATTGCTATGGGAGCTTGTACTATTACAGGTGGGATGTTCAGTACTGATTCTTATAGTACTGTTCGGGGAGTTGATAAGCTAATTCCTGTCGATGTCTATTTGCCAGGTTGTCCACCTAAACCAGAGGCAGTTATTGATGCTATAATAAAACTTCGTAAAAAGGTATCTCGAGAGATAATGGAGGATCAAACTGTATTCCAACAGAAAAATAGATGTTTGACTACTAATCACAAGTTTTCTGTTCGACGAAGTACTCTTACTTGAAATCCTTTTTATCAATTAATTCAATATTATCTTCTATTTCCTAAATATCTTCGGAAACACTTTTCTAATCCAAAAATTAAACATCTCGCTTTAATGAATTAGGTAGGATTTATTTGTTCAGAAGAAAAAGGTACAAGTCAATCTTTACAAATTTTATTGTATTTTAAAAGGGAAATACTTATACAAATGTAGGAGAAATCAAGACAATGCAACAGGTTCGTTTATCCGATTGGTTAGTCAAACATAAACTGGTTCATAGATCTTTGGGTTTTGATTATAAAGGAATAGAAAGTTTACAAATAAAAGCTCAGGATTGGGACTCGATTGCTATTATTTTATATGTATATGGGTACAATTATTTACGTTCTCAGTGTGCCTATGATGTAATACCCGGCGGATTTTTAGCTAGTGTTTATCATCTGACGAGAATACAGTATGGTATCGAAAAACCGGAAGAGGTATGCATAAAAATATTTTCTCCAAGGGATAATCCTAAAATCCCGTCTAGTTTCTGGATTTGGAGAAGTGCCGATTTTCAAGAACGTGAATCTTATGATATGTTTGGAATTTCTTATGAGAATCACCCACGCCTTAAACGTATTATAATGCCTGAAAGTTGGATCGGTTGGCCTCTACGTAAGGACTATATTACCCCCAATTTCTATGAAATACAAGATGCTCATTGAAGGATAATAAAATCCTATTATGACACAATTTCCATTAGTAGTAATTCCTTATTTGGGCTTTATCCAAGTCAAAAGAAAGAAATATTGTTTTTTTCTACATCTCCATAATCTACATACCAAAGAATAAAACAAAAAGGTTACTCTATATTATTATTCGAAAAAGTAAGAATAATAAAGTAATAGATAAAATAATAAACAGAACAGAAAAAGAATCGTATTTTTACTTGATTTCAAAAGTAATCTGTTTGTTTTGTTATTTTATTATTGTTATTCTTTTTTACTTCCTCTAAAATTGGAAGTTTTTCAAGTTTAGAGGAAGATTTCCTTTTTTTGAGTTAGAGAAAGCAAAGTATGGACAAACAACAAAAAAATAAAAAAAAAAATGGGGTTCTGTTCTTTACAATAAGTGTACATCTATCTTTTATTTCTACTAAGAATTTGTATGTATATTGATATACTTATATAGAATAGATGGATATTTATTATGCTATACACCAGTCAATGAGACTATATATCCTAACTACTTTCTATGAATTTGTATTAATCTATATACGATTTGCTACCTTTTTTAGTTTTATGTCAGGAACCAGATTTGAACTGGTGACACGAGGATTTTCAGTCCTCTGCTCTACCAACTGAGCTATCCCGACGATTTCCGGTGCATTATCGTCGTAGATAAAGTGTTTTTATCTATGTCAATAAATGAAAATGGAAGAGAAAATACAAAAAATTATTCCAAAGAATAACCTAGTAAATGTCAAAATCATTTTATGAGTTATATCGTAGATACACTTACTTAAACTTAATACTTGACTTGTCATATCTGATCTGTGTACTTTTAGTATACATGGGAGGAGATATTCTTTTGATTTCGATTCATTCTTGAAAAAGAATCCATTCTGAAAAAGTAAATATTATTTAATGAATTAATTTCAATGATTGCTAACAAATAAATAACTAGGAAGTTCAATAGGTGGGGATAGAGGGACTTGAACCCTCACGATTTCTAAAGTCGACGGATTTTCCTCTTACTCTCAATTTCATTGATGTCGGTATTGACATGTAGAATGGGACTCTCTCTTTATTCTCGTTTCATTAATTGGTTTTTCAAAAGATCTAGCAAACTCTGGAATAAATGGGATTCATTAATCTTTTTCTCGGAATGTATTCACTTATTATTTTTGTCATAATATACAATAGGAGATTAAGTCCATTCAGTATTTGAATTGAAGTATACAAATAGAAATAAATGAATATTATAATGCATATATCAATATCAGAGTATATAGTCTTTATATTATGCATATCTAAAAAGGTGGATCATGATTAATCATCGGGTTGGATCCATAAGTATTTATGTCTTTGGTCGGTATATGAATCAAGCTGTCTTTTATCTTATGGAAATAGAGTTCTTTATTCCAGTTATCCACAACACAACATAATTCACTCTATACGTTAGAATAGCTTCCATTGAGTCTCTGCACCTATCCTTTCTTTTAGTTTTTTATTAAATAGAGGATTTGGCTCAGGATTACCCTTTTTTAATTCCAGGGGTTCTCTGAATTTGGAAGTTACCACTTAGCAGGTTTCCAGACCAAGGCTCAATACAATCAAGTCCGTAGCGTCTACCTATTTCGCCATATCCCCTTTCTTCTTTATTTGAGATTTTCTTTGAAATAAAAACAAATTCCGTTTGTAATTTCTTTATTGGATTTGATATTTTTTTTACTTTTTTTGAATTCCTTCGAGAGCAATTAGTATATTATAGTAATAGTAAATAGTAATAATATTATATTAGTATTAGACTATATTAAATTGACAAGTCTATGCTGTTTCCTTTTGACATATCCTCTTCTTTTATTTATACCTATTCAAGAATTAAAAGAGTGACCATTGGAACAGATTTTATCATTGATGTATTTTCAATTCAATAGGAAGAGATATATTCCACATATAATTTCTCTCTCCCTTTTGTTTTTATAGTGTGGCCTTTAATACTATAACGTTCAACATGAATCTTTTTTTATCATTTTTATACATTATGTTATATGGTTATAAATTGTATTGTATATTTTATATTCTATAATATAGAATAAGAATAGTTATCTTAAAATAAGATTGATAAGCTTAATTATAAATCTTTTTTGTTTTTGATTATTTTCCCCCTTTCAGTTCCATTTTGACAAAAACCAACTATAACGTATATAGTTTATAGGAACAAAATAGGTAATTAATAACTAGAATATTACTTCTATTTGAGTGGTTTTCTATTTATACATGATATTCTTTTTTACATTGTATTACAATTATATTATGTGAGCCCGCTTAGCTCAGAGGTTAGAGCATCGCATTTGTAATGCGATGGTCATCGGTTCGACTCCGATAGCCGGCTTTTTATCAATTGATTTTTCCATGATGGATAACCCCTTTTTTTGCCAAAATAAAATTACAAATAAATGCCATAACCTATTAATATTAACGTATTATGTATGTTATATACATTGTATTATTATACATATAAAAAAAAATAAAGATGTTGGTACATATAGTACTTCAGCAAATTTGGTTTATCGTTTAGTTTAATTTTCATTTCATTTATCTTTTTTACATAAAATACAATTTCAATAAAAGAAAAAAGGAGCTTTTATGTCTCGTTACCTAGGACCTCGTTTCAAAAAGATACGCCGGTTGGGAACTTTACCAGGATTAACTAGTAAAAGACCAAAATATGAAAATGACCCTAAGAATCAATTGCGATCAGGGAAAAGATCGCAATATCGTATTCGTTTAGAAGAAAAACAAAAATTGCGTTTTCATTATGGTCTAACAGAACGACAATTACTTAGATATGTACACATCGCGGGAAAAGCAAAAGGGTCAACAGGTAAGGTTTTACTACAATTACTTGAGATGCGTTTGGATAACATCCTTTTTCGATTGGGCATGGCTTCGACCATTCCTGGAGCACGGCAATTAGTTAATCATAGACATATTTTAGTTAATGGTCGTGTAGTCGATATACCAAGTTATCGTTGCAAGCCTCGCGATATCATTACTACAAAAGAGAATCAAAAATCCAAAAGTCTAATTCAAAAGGATACTCTTTCATCTGCGCATGACAAATTACCAAAACATTTAAATTTAACTATTGATTCATTGCAATATAAAGGATTAATCAATCAAATAATTGATATTCAATGGGTTGGTTTGAAAATAAATGAATTGCTAGTCGTAGAATATTATTCTCGTCAGACTTGAACCTAATAAAAACATTCGTAGCTCATTGTATTGAATTGTGTTTTCCCCTTTCTGCTGAACTAAATGAACTAAATCCATCTAAGAATCTTAAATTAGATTTTCTATTCTCTAAGTTACGTATCAAAAATAAATCAATAATCAGGTTTTTCTTTCTATTTTATTTGACCCATTATATACTAATATAAAGGATTTCTTTTGATTCCTGGAATCTTAATTTAAAAAGCAATAATCATTTGCTTCATTGTAGGCAGTAAGATTAATAAGTTCAAAGAAACGGAAAGAGAGGGATTCGAACCCTCGGTACAAATAACTCGTACAACGGATTAGCAATCCGCCGCTTTAGTCCACTCAGCCATCTCTCCTTTATAAATAATACTATTATTGACAATAAAATGAGTTAATAGCGAGTTTTACTTGTGGGGTGGTATCACCAATCAAAAATGTATTATTTTCCTATTTATCAACAATGGATTTCATCAATTATCCCATCCCGCACTACATACCTAGTGAAAATATTTCCGATTCATGAAAAGCCTGTCTGTCTAATTAGACTATTTTTTCTCCTTGGTTGAATCATAACCAAATCAAAATAAAAAAAGATTATAAATAATAAAAGAACATCCTTGGTTATTCACCTTAGCTGAAATAGTAACTGAATATTTTCATTTAATACTGTGAAATTTTATTTCTATTTAGCATATATCTTGAATATTTATCTTTATTTTTGTCACGGGGGTTTCTTGGGGGGGGGAGAGCCCCTAGCAATTTTATTTATCTAGTTCTAGTTCGTTCTATTTAAACATCTTTTCTTTATTTATTTATATTCTTTATTGATTTATATTCGAATACATCTTTTTTATGCGATTTTGCACTGTAGAATACTTTATAATTCCTTTGTTTGTAGCATGGGAGAACCCAAACCAACGAGGGGTAATGAAAAAATTGTGGAATGGATTACTAAATTATGTCTAGATCTAGGATCAATGTAAACTTTATTGATAAGACCTCTTCAATTGTAGCAAATATTTTATTGCAAATCATTCCAACAACCTATGTAGAAAAAAAGGCATTTACCTATTACAGAGATGGTGCGAGTTGATCTGTTTCTTGGTTTTTTCTTTTTAGACCTAGAAAATAAGTAATAAGTAAAAAAAGCAAAAAGGGAGTTCGGTATAAAAATAATAAAATAAGCTCACGCTTGGTGAAGGTGAAGCTTGGAGATATCCAATTCCTTCTGTTGTGTATCCTCGATTGATGCATCCTAAAATGCTCCAATTTTTGATTTGAGTATTGAGCGAAAGGTTAAACCTATAGAATTAGACTATCTGTCGGCGGCATAGGGTATAAAGCACTACACCTGAGAATAGGAATCAACAAAACAAATACTTTGTTATTAAAAAAAAAGGTTACCCCCTTTTTTTGTATAAGAACTCATAAGAATGGTTAGGACAACAAACATCCATCTCGTTTGTACTTTGGATACCCGTAGAACCATCAAATATTGTTGAAGTGATAAATTCCTGTAAATAGGAAGCGTTGAGAACAACGGAATCGTTAAAGTTGCTAGTACTATTTATTTAGCACTAAAAAGAATAGAATGACTAAACTAATACTCTTGCGGAAAGGTTGCCTAGAAATTTCTTGTAAAAATACTAGTCCCTTTGCAGTCCATAATGAAATGATATCAAAGAATGGTGGTATTCTATGACTTATTTACCTGAGTACTATGCACAGAAGGGAGGAGCCGTATGTGATGAAAATCGCATGTACGGTTCTGTAACGGAGATTCTTTTGATTTGAACGAATGAACGATCGTAACGGATGTTGGCTCAATCCGAAGGAAATTATGCGGAAGCTTTAAAGAATTATTATGAAGCGATGCGATCAGAAATGGATCCCTATGATCGAAGTTATATACTCTATAACATAGGTCTTATACATACAAGCAATGGGGAGCATACAAAGGCTTTAGAATATTATTTCCGTGCACTAGAACGAAACCCCTTTTTACCCCAAGCTTTGAATAATATGGCCGTGATCTGTCATTACGTGCGACTATCTCCACTATAGAAAAAAATAAAAGATTAAATTGACTAGTCAATACTAGACTAGAAACAAATAGGTTTTCTACATAGAAATCGTCCAAAAAAGGTTTTTATTAGCTGTAGCAAGAAAGAAAACTTCACGAGAACAAAAAAAAGAAGAAGAAAAGACCTATTATATATTCTATGGATAAAAATAAAAATGGATAAAAGAGCACCGTAAAGATCAATTCGTGACGTATCGTGTCGAGACAACGAAAAACTGCTTACTTTTACTTATGTCATAGTATGCAACAAAAGTAAGGAATCCACTTATGTAATTGAGTGAATCCCCTAAGTTATTGAGCAGCGGTGTAGTATCAGATCCCAAAGATAGTAAGTTATTTTTTCTTATGGAAAAATGATTTTTCAAAGATTCTATATGAATTTTGTATATGAAACCGAGATAGTTATCTTTCATAGAATGGTAAGGGTATAGCACGATTGGTGCTTCATCCTTCTGAAGGTGGGAGAAAAGAGCAAACTGATAACTGATTATTTCATTGATCAGAATGAGAGTTTAAAACTTATCTAATTCACTATTTTTATTTTAATAATTAAATTGATTTTTTTTAGAATTCCATTAGCATAGTATGGATTAAGAGAGAACAAAAAAGGAATGTATTTATGAGCCGTATGAGGTAGGAAACTCTCAAGTACGGTTCTAAGGGAAGGAATTTCCTATTCCGACCGGGGAGAACAGGCCATTTTACAAGGTGATTCAGAAATTGCAGAGACTTGGTTTGATCAAGCTGCTGAGTATTGGAAACAAGCTATAGCGCTGACTCCGGGTAATTATATTGAAGCACATAATTGGTTGAAAATCACAAAGCGTTTTGAATCTTCATAAGACCCTTCTTTTTTCCATTGATAACATTGTTGTTGTTGATCTATTAGTCGTAATTGACAAAAAAAGAATTGTTTCTATGCCAAGATCCAATAAAGAATTTTATTATATCAATTCCTTTTCTATTTTACTCTTTTTTTTATATGGCATCTCATAAGGATAAATGGACTATGGAACAGTAGCAAAATAAGATCTACATCTATCTATACTATTATATTATATGTCTATTTATATAGATATATATAATAGAAAATATATATATCTAGAAAATCAATAGATTCTCTTAACCTGATGAATTATAATCAATGATTCTCTTTTCTAATTTCTCATAGTTACTAGAATAATATAATCAAATCAAATATAATAATAATAAATTATTTTCCATTAAAATATAGTTATATATATAGTTAGATTCTCAAAGAAAATCCTAATTTTACAAAACAATTAAAGTCCATTGGGCGCCATATACTTATGTCATAATAGATCCGAACACTTGCCTCAGATCGACTTCAATATCATAATGGTTATAGTGAATAACTACAA